GATTGATTCTCATAATAATGGATTGTTTACTTATTTTCAATTTCAATGAGTGAATTTTTAAGTTCAACTAACTCATTTTCACCAAGTGGATGAATAAAAAAAAGGCTTCAAGAAGCTTTTCAATTGTCTATTATTATAGACAATACTATCCATATTATCTATGAAATTCGAACCTGAACTCTATTTTCGATTTCATTTTTTTCGATTCTATATAATGAATTTACGATTCACTATTTCTACCTTCTCCATGCCATGGGCCCTTCCTTTTGGTTAGGTGATATGGAAGGGCAAGAAGGAGTCTTTTTTTTATAAGGATGGAGAACTACCTTCTCCGTGCCATGGGCCCTTCCTTTTGGTTAGGTGATATGGAAGGGCAAGGAGTCTGATGGAGAACTACCTTCTCCATCCCATGGGCCCTTCCTTTTGGTTAGGTGATATGGAAGGGCAAGAAGGAGTCTTTTTTTTATAAGGATGGACAACTACCTTCTCCATGCCATGGGCCCTTCCTTTTGGTTAGGTGGTATGGAAGGGCAAGAATGAGTGAAGGGCAAGAAGGAGTGAAGGGCAAGAAGGAGTCTTTTTTTTATAAGGATGGAGAATTCCCCTCTCATCCCTTCTCATCCCTTCTCATGCAATTTTTTATAAGGATGGAGAATTCCCCTCTCATCCCTTCTCATGCAATTTTTTATAAGGATGGACAACTCCCCTCTCCTCATCATCCCTTCTGACCGATACTTCACTCACGCAAGTCAACACCCCAAGCCTCTTTTTTCAGCTATTTTATTCCCTTCCACTTTTGTAGAATAACAAAACAGATTCTTCCAATGTATAAAATAAGAATTCCAACAGCTTTTGCTACTCTAACCTTCCTAGCCACGATTGTTTCTTTTTTTTTTTAGACATTTCGCCTCGAAATAAGAAATTGTATTGATACCTAGTATCAAACAAAAGCAGAATATAATAAATAAAAATAAGTAGTCAAAATAAGTAGTAAATAGAAATGGATAACGAAATAGTGGGTTCCTTCGTTTCTATGGTTATTTCTTAAACGGTGAGGTCTTCCCTATACACCGGAGCCCTCTCCTTTCCTTTAATAATCATTTAATCGATGCTATTGTTAACTTGTACAGTTAACACTTTTTTGGCTCTACCTCGAAATTCTCCAGTAACAGGTCTTTCACAACGAGATCTATCTATACAGTAACGGTATTTAATTATGAAGATTAGCTGATTAGCTGACCCTGTTAGTCCGTTCTTGAAAGAGTCGAGGCATAAATTTTGGCCTTTTTCTTTTTTTTTTTTTATAAGATTTCCCCTGCTTAATGGCTAAGCATTTGCTACCAATGGGGAATTCTTTCATTTGAAAATAGAGATGATTGAATTTTCATTAATAGAAACCATAAATTTGATACACAATAGAAGGATATGATCGATCTTCTTTTTTAGATAGTGAATGGATTTCGCCCATTCTATCCTATTCATCGGTATTGATCGCGAATAGTGGAAAATGCGTTTCCTTTCTTTTGTTCCAATCCGCAATCCGAACGAGTCGCACATACAACCGAATACATATTCCTCGACGCTGAGGGCATCCTCTAAGAGCACGGGTTTTGTTGACCTTTCTGAGGACTGGCTGTCTTGCCTTTCTAATAAGTTGTTTAACAGTTGGCATAATCACTCATATGCATAATATGTTGGTTTAGGTCGCTCCTAACCGATTATTCGGAGGATTAGAGATTCTTTCTATTCCTCCTATGATTTGTATGATATTTCTCTTATTTTTTTTCTTTTTTTTTTCTATTTTTTACTACATGATCAATAATTCCATAAGCTTGGGCTTCTGTTGCTGACATATAAAAATCCCTTTCCAGATCTGCGAGTATGGTCTCTAAAGGTTGACCCGTTTTTTTTGCATAAATTTTGGCGATGGTTTCCTGAATGACCGTTAGTTCATTCACTTCCACGAATAAACTCTCTAAGTCATCGATGCGGACGTCGTCGTCGTCGTCGCCGTAGTCGTCGTCGTAGTCGTCGTCATCGTAGTCGTCAGTCGAAAAATGAGCATGCGGTTGATGGATCATTACCCTAGCGTGAGGGAATGCAAAACGTTTGAAACCGGCTCCCGAAGCCAGGAGAAAAGATGCCATTGAAGCAGCAAGTCCGATGCATATTGTTCGTACATCTGAGACCACTCCATGCATTGCATTGAAAATAGTCATACCTGAGGCTACCCATCCTCCGGGAGAGTTTATAAAAAGAGTATAATCGGTGCTAGTCTCTTTTCCATTGAGATACATGAAAAGAGCGATAAGTTGATTCGTGATCTCGCTATCAATATCTCTACATAAAAAAAGGAATTTACTTTCATAAAGTGCATCGTATAAGTCAATCCAAAGAATCATATTAGTGTCATCATGTTTATCTGGGGGAAAATTAACAGCTACTAAAGGTACACCAAGAGGCATTGTAATTCACTCCTTAAAGTATTAAAAAATCGGGGTTCCGAAAAGATTAAAACATACATAGTCATGATATGAATTAAGTATCTTAATAATACAGGTCCTTATTCCATTTTATGTGTAGATTAGATAAGTTCAGTGGATTCGAGAAGTTCATAACAAAAAAAGAAATCAAAATAACGGAAGAAATAAAGTCAAATTATTTCGAAGAAGCCTTTTGAATGATGAAGAAACCCGTAGGGATTCGCGCATATAAAAAGAGGTTAGTTAACCTCTCATTTGCGTATTGATGCTAGTTAAAGATAAACTAAATCCGGTTTTTTTGTTCCTACAAATTGAATTGGAATGTTCTGAATAAAATACCAAACAGATATAGAAAAAGGATTAATCCTTTATTCGGAAAAATTCACTGAACAAAGAGAGATCCATAACAGAGTTTTTGATTTAGTGTAATAAAGTTACATAGTGTTTATTATTGGTTAATATTAGTAATTAATAGTACGTTAATATTTTTTATTATAATATTTGTCAATATTAATAATTCATTTTAAGGGAAGGGGTATTTCCATGGGTTTGCCTTGGTATCGTGTTCATACCGTCGTATTAAACGATCCCGGTCGTTTGCTATCTGTGCATATAATGCATACAGCTTTGGTTGCCGGCTGGGCCGGTTCGATGTCTCTATATGAATTAGCAGTTTTTGATCCCTCTGACCCAGTTCTGGATCCAATGTGGAGACAAGGTATGTTCGTAATACCTTTCATGACTCGGTTAGGAATAACCAATTCATGGGGTGGTTGGAGTATCACAGGAGGAACTATAACGAATCCGGGTATTTGGAGTTATGAGGGTGTGGCTGGGGCGCATGTTGTCTTTTCTGGTTTGTGTTTCTTGGCAGCTATCTGGCATTGGGTGTTTTGGGATCTAGAAATTTTTTGTGATGAGCGTACAGGAAAACCTTCTTTAGATTTGCCTAAGATCTTTGGAATTCATTTATTTCTCTCAGGAGTAGCTTGTTTTGGGTTTGGCGCTTTTCATGTAACGGGATTGTATGGTCCTGGAATATGGGTGTCCGATCCTTATGGACTAACTGGAAGGGTACAATCTGTAAATCCGGCATGGGGTGTGGAAGGGTTTGATCCCTTTGTTCCGGGAGGAATAGCCTCTCATCATATTGCAGCGGGAACTCTGGGCATATTGGCCGGCTTATTCCATCTTAGTGTCCGCCCGCCCCAACGGCTATACAAGGGATTACGTATGGGAAATATTGAAACCGTGCTTTCCAGTAGTATCGCGGCTGTCTTTTTTGCAGCTTTTGTTGTTGCTGGAACTATGTGGTATGGTTCAGCAACTACCCCGATTGAATTATTTGGTCCCACCCGTTATCAATGGGATCAAGGATACTTTCAGCAAGAAATATATCGAAGAGTTGGTGCTGGGCTAGCCGAAAATAAAAGTTTATCCGAAGCTTGGTCTAAAATTCCTGAAAAATTAGCCTTTTATGATTACATTGGAAATAATCCGGCAAAGGGTGGATTGTTCCGAGCGGGCTCAATGGACAACGGGGATGGAATAGCTGTTGGGTGGTTAGGACATCCTATCTTTAGAGATAAAGAAGGACGTGAACTTTTTGTACGTCGTATGCCTACTTTTTTTGAGACATTTCCTGTTGTTTTGATAGACGAAGACGGAATTGTTAGAGCCGATGTTCCTTTTCGAAGGGCAGAATCGAAGTATAGTGTCGAACAAGTAGGTGTAACTGTTGAGTTTTACGGTGGGGAATTAAATGGAGTCAGTTATAGTGATCCTACTACTGTGAAAAAATATGCTAGACGCGCTCAATTAGGTGAAATCTTTGAATTAGACCGTGCTACTTTAAAATCCGACGGTGTTTTTCGTAGCAGTCCCCGGGGTTGGTTTACTTTTGGACATGCTTCGTTTGCTCTGCTTTTTTTCTTCGGACATATTTGGCATGGCGCTCGAACCTTGTTCAGAGATGTTTTTGCTGGTATTGACCCAGATTTAGACGCTCAAGTGGAATTTGGAGCATTCCAAAAACTTGGGGATCCAACTACAAGAAGACAGGCAGTTTGATATAGCATTGATCTCGTGCTTTTGTTTCTATTTTTGTAATTTGATAATTTGACATAGGGTATCGGGGACCCCTTGATTTGACGATTTGACTTGTCGCTTTTCTTCGACTTTTGCTCTTTTTTTTTTATCCGGGGGGCAATCCCAACTAAACAGGTATGGAAGCTATAATTGTAAACCACGATCGAATCTATGGAAGCATTGGTTTATACATTCCTTTTAGTCTCGACTCTAGGAATCATTTTTTTCGCTATCTTTTTTCGAGAACCCCCTAAAGTTCCAACTAAAAAGTAAAAAGATAAAATGATTTTTTTTTATCTTAATTGAAGTAAAGAGTTGAAGTAGAGAGCCACTCAATATTGGGTGGCTCTCTACTTCAACTAGTCCCCATGTTCCTCGAATGGATCTCTTAGTTGTTGGGAGGGTTGCCCAAAAGCAGTATATAAGGCATACCCAGTAAAACTTACAAATAAACCAGATATAGAGATGGCGACTAGTGTTGCTGTTTCCATTATTAATTAATATAAAATTTTCTTAATTTTAAGACCACAATGGATCTATGATAAGATCATTTATTTACAACGGAATGGTATACAAAGTCAACAAATCTTAATTAATACAAAATAGGATTTATGGCTACACAAAGTGTAGAGGGTAGTTCTAGATCTGGTCCACGACGAACAATTGTAGGGGATTTATTAAAACCGTTGAATTCAGAATATGGTAAAGTAGCTCCTGGGTGGGGAACTACTCCTTTGATGGGTGTCGCAATGGCTCTATTTGCGATATTCCTATCTATTATTTTAGAAATTTATAATTCTTCTGTTTTACTAGATGGGATTTCAATGAATTAGATTTACAAGAATTGCTAAGTCCCTTCTTTTGAATATTGCATTTGAATACTTAATACAAAGTGAAACATTTGGGTCTCGGTTTTTAGCCTAATCCTATTCTATTTTTCTATTCAATTTTGGAAATTTGATCGTGGAATTTTCTTTTTTGATATTTCTGGAATATGAGTGTGCGACTTGTTATAATGGATCCTATTAATAGTGCAGAAAATCAGTCTGTCATCTTGATAAAGATGGTTTTTTATCTCGTTAAATATTTATTCTAATATTTGTAGCACGGAATATATGAAATGGATTACGAAGTATTAGAACTATGATTCATACTTAATATTCAGATCCCGTGGCCAACCTACAAAAAATTTCAAAAAATTTGAAAGTCTAAATGAAAAGATTTTTCAAACTTTTTGTCTATACTTATTTTATTTTGATAAAAATCAAAAGACAACTCTCTCTTTGGATTTTTCATCATTATACTTATGCATTCCATAAGTGATCATACGACGATTCTTGCTCGAGGAATCTTTGTACTAACTTTAAAGGTTTTTTCAATCATCGTGGTTCTAGTATGAATCTGAGGTTTTCGATTGATTTATAGAATCTTAACAAGAAAATGCCTATCAATCAATAAAAAAAAAAATAAAGAAAACGCCAGGAAGGCTGCATTAGCATTACATAAAAAAAAAAAAAAAATACTCAATTAAAGAAAAAAATGGGTAAATAGAAGATTCAAGAGGCCCGTAAGGATCAACATCAAGAAATAGATGAGCCGACTTGATATTTTAGCATTATAACCACAAAGAGGAGTTTTTGGATTTTTCTTTTTTCGTTTTCTTCTCTTTCAAAAAAATTCTTGAATCATAGAATTCAAATTAAGAAGTTTCTATTACACATATCCGTTTCAACTAGTATTTGGGGTTTTCTGTTTGAGCTGTACGAGATGAAATTTTCATATACGGTTCTTAGAGGGGGAGTTCTCTTGGTTTACCTATCTCAATAAAGTCTATGATTGGTTCGAAGAGCGTCTCGAGATTCAAGCGATTGCGGACGATATAACTAGTAAATACGTTCCTCCTCATGTCAATATATTTTATTGTTTAGGAGGAATTACGCTTACTTGTTTTTTAGTCCAAGTAGCTACAGGGTTTGCTATGACTTTTTACTATCGTCCGACGGTTACTGAAGCTTTTGCTTCAGTTCAATATATAATGACTGAAGCTAACTTTGGTTGGTTAATCCGGTCTGTTCATCGATGGTCAGCAAGTATGATGGTACTAATGATGATCCTACATGTATTTCGTGTGTATCTTACAGGTGGCTTTAAAAAACCTCGTGAATTAACTTGGCTTACAGGCGTGGTTCTTGCTGTATTGACAGCATCCTTTGGCGTAACTGGTTATTCTTTACCTTGGGACCAAATTGGTTATTGGGCAGTCAAAATTGTAACAGGCGTGCCGGAAGCTATTCCTATAATAGGATCCCCTTTAGTAGAGTTATTACGTGGAAGTTCTAGTGTAGGACAATCGACTTTGACTCGTTTTTATAGTTTACATACTTTTGTATTACCTCTTCTTACTGCTGTATTTATGTTAATGCATTTTCTAATGATACGCAAGCAAGGTATTTCGGGTCCTTTATAATATATTCTAAAATTTAGAATATTATAAAATATAGAATCTGTTATATAATATAGATCATAGATATTTGTAATCAGTCATTCATCGATTGGGGATTGGGCGAGGTAAAATAGTATTTATTTGCTACAAATATGGATAATTGAAAAGACATGTATTTAGATGTTTCTCTTCAGTTACATTATACTATTTCTTTCAAATAATGAATAGTTGAAGCGAATTCTGTTAAGAAAAAGATGGATTATGGGAGTGTTTGACTTGGACTATTGATTTGCCCGTGGAGATATATAAAATGCTTTATCCGCCACATTGTAATCCACAACCAAGTGTGTCTTTTTTCTAACCGCTCTGTAAGTCATATACTAGATTTAGGATAGGTTGATTCACTTAAAGAGAATTTTTTCTATGATTCCATCCAACCGTGTTGTGCATGAGCAGGCCCCGTAAAATCCAGTCGAATAAATGATG